AGGGATCCATTTTTCTGCTTTAAGAAAAAGAAAAGAAAATCTTATCTACCAAAGCATTGCACATTTCAATTTGAATTAGGGATTCCGCGCACAAATACAAGTGGTCTTTAACTACATATACATCTCTTACCATAATGTATTACAATATGGAATACAAAAAAAAGAAGGAGGATTTTCAATGCGAGATCTAAAAACATATCTTTCCGTGGCCCCGGTACTAAGTACTCTATGGTTCGGGTCTTTAGCAGGTTTATTGATAGAAATCAATCGTTTATTCCCTGATGCGTTGACATTTCCTTTTTTTTCATTCTAGTTATTCATATGGAAAGGGGTGAAGAAGAGTCGAGATAGAATCAAATATTTGTGACTAATCTCTCTTTCCCCTCTTTTCTTGTTTTTTTTTGCGAATTCGATAGATAGAATAAGGGGGGAAAGAGAAAGAAAAAAGTGGATTCAACCTCAGCGAAACTCGGGGTCAGGCTCCAATTAAATTTAAAATAGAGTTAAAATAAAACGGAAATGGAAATGTGGCTAGGTTAAGAGTATCATACAATAGAAGAGACTTAAATGAAATACTGTACTGTGATTAGAAATATAGTTAGAAATTTTTGTATTACTTACTATTTACTATATGGATTGCAACAAAATCTTTATTTCATAATTTGATTTTGAGTTGTTAGCAACTTCTATTTTTTTCGTTCCTTTCTTCTTATTCGCTTTGGATCGGAAAATAGAAAAGTTGGGTGAATCAAAACCCAAAGGGAGGTTCATGGCCAAGGGTAAAGATGTTCGAGTAAGGGTTATTTTGGAATGTACTAGTTGTGTTCGAAACGTTGTTAATAAGGAATCAACGGGTATTTCCAGATATATTACTGAAAAGAATCGACACAATACACCTAGTCGATTGGAATTGAGAAAATTCTGTCCCTATTGTTACAAACATACAATTCATGGGGAGATAAAGAAATAGATATAGATCGAACCGAGTGCTTGTGTGTCACTCTTCCAAGGAACATGAAAAAAAAATGATATATATCTATATTATTCATATATTTAAATAGAACCAAATAAATATAGACAAACTAATTATTAATTAATTTTAGAAATCATTTTTGATTTGATCGGAATAAGATTTTAAGGATAAGGAATAAACAAATTATGGATAAATCCAAGCGACTCTTTCTTAAATCCAAGCGATCTTTTCGTAGGCGTTTGCCCCCGATCCAATCGGGGGATCGAATTGATTATAGAAACATGAGTTTAATTAGTCGATTTATTAGTGAACAAGGAAAAATATTATCTAGACGAGTGAATAGATTGACCTTAAAAGAACAACGCTTAATTACTATTGCTATAAAACAAGCTCGTATTTTATCTTCGTTACCTTTTCTTAATAATGAGAAACTGTTTGAAAGAAGTGAGTCGACCGCTAGAACTACTGGTCTTAGAACCAGAAAAAAATAGGCTTACTCTTCAATTGAATCAAAATTCCAATCCGAACTCAAACACCTGGATGTTTTGTTTTGTTCAAAAAATCCTGAAATCCGTCGTGTTGTAAGAAAAAAAAAAGAATCGGGGAAGAAGAATAAATCTTTTTTTTATTGAGCGTGTTCGCTCATTTTGACGACTTTATCATATTATCCAGATTTGAGCATAGTAATTTATACTCTACCTTCCCCGAGTTCATTCTCCAGAGAACTCCATTTAAATTTTAAATTTAAAACATTCTGGCGGATTCCTTCCAATTTCCTTATTTTATGATCTCATTGGAAATCATATAAAGACAATTCCTATTTGATATAGCTAGTTGTGCAAGTATTTTACGATTAAGAAGCAACTGCCCCTTATACAGATTGTGTATTAATCTGCTATAAATATAGGATACCCGATTTCCCCGAATTACTGCATTTATTCGCGTGATCCACAAACGACGAAAATCTCTTTTTTTCCTATCTCTATCACGATGAGCCGAAGCCAAAGCTCTTATTTTCTGTTGAGTAATTGTTCGAGTAAGTCTTGAATGAGCACCGCGAAAGCTTGATGCAAATAAACGAATTTTAGTTCTACGTCTACGAGCTATATATCCTCGTTTAATTCTGGTCATTGAATAAATGAAACTTTGATGAATAACTAATTGATTTCCTTTCTTTCAGTTATTCTTTTCCCCTTTCCTAGTCTATTAATAACAAAACGGATTCTTCCAATTTATAAAATGAAAATTCCAATGGCTTTTGCTACTATAACCTTCCCGACCACGCTTTTTTTCCTTTTTTCTAGGCATTCTAAATAAAATAAAGTAGTAAATAGAAATAGATAAAGAAATTGTGGGTTCCATCGTCTCTATGGTTACTTCTTAAACGGTGAGGTCCTCTCTATACACCGGAGCCCTTTCCTTCATTTAATCAATGTTATTGTATTGGTAACTTGTACAGTTACCACTCTTTGTGCTCTACCCATGAATTTTCCAGTAATAGGTCTTTCAGAACGGGATATACCCTATACAGTAACGGTATTTAATTATGAAGATTGGTTGGGTAGCTGACCCTCTTAGTCCGTTCTTGCAAGAGTAGAAACATAATCTTTCGGCTTTTAAATAGGATTTACCCCGCTTAATGGATAACTATTTGTTACCAATGGGGAATTCTTTCTCATCTTAAATTGCAAATTGAAGTGATTGAATTTGCACCAATGGAAACCATAAATTTCATACACAATAGAAAGATATGATAGATCTATCCTTTTTAGATAGTGAATGTAGTTCTTCCGTTCTATCCGATTCACTGGTACTGATCATTGATACTGGAAAATGGGTTTTCTTTCTTTTGTTTTGTCTCAACCCATGATTTAAACGAGTCGCACATACACCCTCGTACATGTTCCTCGGCGTTGAGGGCATCCCCGAAGAGCGGGGGATTTCGTAACGTTTCGGATTGGCTGTCTTGGGTTTCTAATAAGTTGTTTAATAGTTGGCATGCTGAATTATAGATTATGGGTTGGTTTAGATCGATCCTAACCGGATGATTATGAATTTCTTCTATTTAATATTCTTCTATTTAATAGATTACTAGAATATTAAACCCTTAAGAAGATAAAATCTGAAATCGTGTATTTGCGTGAAATCACTGCTATTTTTTATCCTACCGCTATAAGATCAACAATTCCATGAGCTTGGGCTTCTGTTGCTGACATAAAAACATCCCTTTCCATGTCTTCGGATACAACCCATAATGGCTTGCCTGTTCTTTGTGCATAAACCCTTGTAAGGGTTTCGCGCAGTTTCAGTAGTTCTTCCGCTTCCAGGATAAATTCGCCCGTTTGTGCCTCATAAAAATCGGCAAAAGGTTGATGGATCATTACCCTGATGATATATATAATATAACATAATAAAAGATTCCTTCTATCTCGCACGATGAGGCGAGGGTAAGAGATAAAGAATAAGAAAAAAATAGAATTGAACAACCGTACGGGCATTTTTTCGCATTGCATACGGCTCTCCAATGGAATTCTCTTTTTTACCTTTGATCGAAGAAAGAGAAAATATAGGGTCTCTTATACTCAGATCGGTAAATGATCCAATTACCACCCTTCTTTTTTTCGGATGAGTTAAAAAATACTATGATGGCCCCGTTGCTTTATATATTTATTTCGTCTGTGATTCAGCAATCCCAAAGTTTCTTTGTTTATTTTTTTTTTTCAAATAAAATAAAAATAAAGAAAAAATAATCTTCTTTTTTTAGTTTCGTACTCTTTCATAACATAAATATTGTTAATAACCTTCCGGTGTGAAAAGAGTTTGTGACGCTGAAATAGGTCTACGATAGGTAAGATAAAATCGGAAATACCCTTCCTTTATCTCATACTACTCTTTCGATACATAATCGAATATTTTGAAAAAAAAAAAACAATAAAGAATTTGCATATCGAATTCGAAGTGCCATGCTATTATTACTTAATATGAATAATTCATATGGTGAAGGCATAGTCTTCTTTTTTCTCTCAAATAAAAAACTCATTGGCGCCAAGCGTGAGGGAATGCTAGACGTTTGGTAATTTCTCCTCCGACCAGGATAAAAGACCCCATTGAGGCGGCGAATCCCATGCATATTGTCTGTACATCTGGTCGCACAAATTGCATAGTATCATAAATAGCTATTCCGGGTATTACCCATCCGCCAGGAGAGTTTATAAACAAATACAGATCCTCGGTATCATTCTCTATACTGAGATATACCATAAGACCAATAAGTTGATTCGAGATCTCGCTATCAACCTCTTGGCCTAAAAAAAGTAATCGTTGTCGATAAAGTCGGTTGATTAGGATAAAATTGTATCCCTTAGGAGCCGTACAGGCACCTTTTGATGCATACGGTTCAACAAAACTTGCGCAAAAAAATCAATGTGTAGACTTCAGCCCTCTTTCTTTTTTCATAACGGGCTCTTTCTAACGAAGGGGCTTTTCTTCCATTTTTCAAGAACGATGAGTTTGGCTGGTTTTCCTATAATATAAAAAACTATTCACTAAACTCATCGAACTAACTTTTCATTGATGTATTTTTTCATCGGGATCCAATCCAAAAATCACGATGTCATTTTCTTGTTCCTGAATGGGCTTCTTCAATTTTTTTAGGTTTATGCTCTACTCCGAGTAAGGATCCGCCCGATTTTTATTTGCACATATAGGACAAATGACCCCAATACCACGTCTTTTTTTTTTTCAATTCATTTCTTTCATGTCTTCCGATAAATATTCGACGTATTCATCCCATTTATTATTCGATCGATTAACAGTTTGAGATCACTCCTATTTCAAATAAATTTAGAAATCGAATCATTTATGATATAAGTAATAATCATAGATATTATTACCAATTGGGTTTTTTTAAACGGAGCCTGGATACTTCATTTTATTGGTCCAGCCAAGCCGACCATAAATTATTTTAATTGCTAATATTAATCTGGATACCTCTTCACAAAATGGATCTAATTGCACTTCATTGCGCTTCACGCTACAAATTTTTGATAATTCAATCAATTTTTTTTGGGCAAAACAGAGGGATATCTCGATCGGGGGAGAGAACGGGGAAATCCCATATGACCCAATATATCTGACAAGTCGCACTATACGTCAACCCAAGATGCATCTTCCTCTCCGGGACTTCGAAAAGGTACTTTTGGAACACCAATAGGCATAAAATGAAAGAAAAAAGAATTAAGTACTCTATTTCACTTTGATGTGGAAGCGTAATCGTAATAATGGACTTATTGTCTTAATAATATATAATATCGGCCTTTATCATATTTTAGACAGACATTGAATAAGTTCATAAAATAAAGGAAAATTCTTACGAATAGGTCCTTTGAACGATGACCAAATATAGATGCATTCGTTCATAGAAAAGGGAATCCACCCCCATTGCGTATTGGTACTTATCGAGTATAGAATAGATCTGCTTCTCTTTTTTCCTACGAACCGAACTGTTCCATTATTACTAAAAGACTAGAACAAATATTAATCCTTTTTCCGAGATAATCCACTGAAAAAAAGTGGGACCGTAGCATAGTTTTTTTTTTCAATGCAATAAAGTTACATAGTGTCTATTTTTTGTTCATAAAGGGGTATTCCCATGGGTTTGCCTTGGTATCGTGTTCATACCGTCGTATTGAATGATCCCGGTCGTTTGCTTTCTGTCCATATAATGCATACAGCTCTGGTTGCTGGTTGGGCCGGTTCAATGGCTCTATATGAATTAGCAGTTTTTGATCCCTCCGACCCCGTTCTTGATCCAATGTGGAGACAAGGTATGTTCGTTATACCCTTCATGACTCGTTTAGGAATAACCAATTCATGGGGCGGTTGGAGTATTACAGGAGGCACGATAACGAATCCGGGTATTTGGAGTTACGAAGGTGTAGCCGGGGCACATATTGTGTTTTCTGGCTTGTGCTTCTTGGCAGCTATTTGGCATTGGGTGTATTGGGATCTAGAAATATTTGGTGATGAACGTACAGGAAAACCTTCTTTGGATTTGCCTAAGATCTTTGGAATTCATTTATTTCTCTCAGGAGTAGCTTGCTTTGGTTTTGGCGCATTTCATGTAACAGGATTGTATGGTCCTGGAATATGGGTGTCCGACCCTTATGGACTAACTGGAAGGGTACAAGCTGTAAATCCAGCATGGGGTGTGGAAGGTTTTGATCCTTTTGTTCCAGGAGGAATAGCCTCTCATCATATTGCAGCAGGGACATTGGGCATCTTAGCAGGCTTATTCCATCTTAGTGTCCGCCCGCCCCAACGTCTATACAAAGGATTACGTATGGGCAATATTGAAACCGTTCTTTCCAGCAGCATCGCAGCTGTCTTTTTTGCAGCTTTTGTTGTTGCTGGAACCATGTGGTATGGTTCAGCCACAACCCCCATCGAATTATTTGGTCCCACCCGTTATCAATGGGATCAGGGATACTTTCAGCAAGAAATATATCGAAGAGTTAGTGCTGGACTAGCCGAAAATCAAAGTTTATCAGAAGCTTGGTCTAAAATTCCTGAAAAATTAGCTTTTTATGATTACATCGGAAATAATCCTGCGAAAGGGGGATTATTCAGAGCGGGTTCAATGGATAACGGGGATGGAATAGCTGTCGGGTGGTTAGGACACCCTGTCTTTAGAGATAAAGAAGGGCGTGAACTTTTTGTACGTCGTATGCCTACTTTTTTTGAAACATTTCCAGTTGTTTTGGTAGACGGAGATGGAATTGTTAGAGCCGATGTTCCTTTTAGAAGGGCAGAATCGAAGTATAGTGTCGAACAAGTAGGTGTAACTGTTGAGTTCTATGGTGGCGAACTGAATGGAGTGAGTTATAGTGATCCTGCTACTGTGAAAAAATATGCTAGACGTGCTCAATTGGGTGAAATTTTTGAATTAGATCGTGCTACTTTGAAATCCGATGGTGTTTTTCGTAGCAGTCCAAGGGGTTGGTTTACTTTTGGACATGCTTCGTTTGCTCTGCTCTTCTTCTTCGGACACATTTGGCATGGTGCTAGAACCTTGTTCAGAGATGTTTTTGCTGGTATTGACCCAGATTTGGATGCTCAAGTGGAATTTGGAGCATTCCAAAAACTTGGAGATCCAACGACAAGAAGACAAGTAGTCTGATGCAACATTGCTCTGTTATTTTTCGCTTCTCGCTTCTATTTTCTGTTTGTGATTTTACATAAGGTACTGGAGAAATCTGGATTTAAATCGCCGCCTTTTCTTTGATTCTTCTTTTTTCTCTTTAATCTGGGAGATAATTCCAAATAAACAGGTATGGAAGCTATAATTGTAAACCACGATCGAATTTATGGAAGCATTGGTTTATACATTCCTCTTAGTCTCGACTCTAGGGATCATATTTTTCGCTATCTTTTTTCGAGACCCGCCTAAAGTTCCAACTAAAAAAATGAAATGATTTTTCATTATCTCAATTGAAGCAATGGGCCTACCAATATTGGTAGGCCCATTGCTTCAACTAGTCCCCGTGTTCCTCGAATGGATCTCTTAGTTGTTGAGAGGGTTGCCCAAAAGCAGTATATAAGGCGTACCCAGTAAAACTTACAAGTAAACCAGATATAGAGATGGCGACTAGGGTTGCTGTTTCCATTCTTATATAATTTCAAGACCACAGTGGATCTATGATAAGATCGTTTATTTACAACGGAATGGTATACAAAGTCAACAGATCTCAATGAATACAAAATAGGATTTATGGCTGCACAAACAGTTGAGGGTAGTTCTAGATCTGGTCCAAGACGAACTGCTGTAGGGGATTTATTGAAACCATTGAATTCGGAATATGGTAAAGTAGCTCCTGGATGGGGAACTACTCCTTTGATGGGTGTCGCAATGGCTCTATTTGCGATATTCCTATCTATTATTTTGGAGATTTATAATTCTTCCGTTTTACTGGACGGAATTTCACTGAATTAAATTTACAAGAACCACAAAATCTCCTAGCTTTTAAATACAAAAAGTGAAGCATTTAGGTTTCGGATTTTTATTTTAGCTCATTTTTTTTGGTAGTTCGACCGCGAAATTTTTTTGTTTCTGTATTTCCGGAATATGAGTGTGTGACTTGTTATAATGGATCCTATTGATAGTACAAAGAATGGGTCTGTCGTCTTGATAGAGATGGTTTTACCCCGTCGGATATTCATTCTAGTATCTGGAGCACGGAATAGATGAAATAGATCACGAAGTATTCAAACTATGATTCATACTTAATATTCAGACCTCGCTGCCGGATTCCACAAATTTTTCCAAAGAAAAAGTTATAAATTGAAATTGAAAGATTTTTTTCTTTCAAATTCCCATTTCTGCTTTGATTTGACTCAAAGGACAAACGTTTCTTTGTATTTTTAGTCATTCTATCTATTCTCCTCGTTGAATAAATGATGATCCAATGGTTCTTACTCGGGGAATCTTTGGACTTAGTTTGAAGGTTTTATTGAATCATCGTGGTTCTAGTATGAATCTGAGGTTTCAATTGATTCATAGGGTCTTAACAAGAAAATTCCTATCAATAATAAAGAAAACAAAAGTAAAGCTGCATTACCTACAAAAAAAAATAACAAATCAAAGAAAAAGAAATAGGTAAATAGAAGATTCAAGAGGCCTGTAACGATCAACATAAAGACAAGTGAGCCGACTTGATTTTTTGGCATTCTAATTATAACCACAAAGAAGAGCTTTCTTATTTTTACTCTTCCGTATCTTTAGATAAGATTGAATCAGAAGATTAAGAAGTTTCCGATTTTCTATTCCATACCCTTTTCAACCAGTATTTGGGTCTTTTTGTTTGAGCTGTACGAGATGAAATTCTCATATACGGTTCTCGGAGGGGGAGTCTCCTTGGTTTACCTATCTCAATAAAGTTTACGATTGGTTCGAAGAACGTCTTGAGATTCAGGCGATTGCAGATGATATAACTAGTAAATACGTTCCTCCTCATGTCAACATATTTTATTGTCTAGGAGGAATTACGCTTACTTGTTTTTTAGTACAAGTAGCTACAGGCTTTGCTATGACTTTTTACTACCGTCCAACCGTTACTGAGGCTTTTGCTTCTGTTCAATACATAATGACGGAAGCTAACTTTGGTTGGTTAATCCGATCAGTTCATCGATGGTCGGCAAGTATGATGGTCCTAATGATAATCCTGCACGTATTTCGTGTGTATCTCACTGGTGGTTTTAAAAAACCTCGCGAATTGACTTGGGTTACTGGTGTGGTTCTGGCTGTATTGACTGCATCCTTTGGTGTAACAGGTTATTCTTTACCTTGGGACCAAATTGGGTATTGGGCAGTCAAAATTGTAACAGGCGTACCGGAAGCGATTCCGGTAATAGGATCGCCTTTAGTAGAGTTATTACGCGGAAGTGCTAGTGTGGGACAGTCCACTTTGACTCGTTTTTATAGTTTGCACACTTTTGTATTACCTCTTCTTACTGCCGTATTTATGTTAATGCATTTTCTAATGATACGTAAACAAGGTATTTCTGGTCCTTTATAAAGAATATAGATCCTAGAGATTTGTAATCAATCATTTATCTTATTACTTGGGGGAGGAACAATAATATTTCATTGCTACAAATATGGATTATTAACAAAGAATAAGACATGTGTTTGGAAATTTTCCCTCAACTCCACAATATTGTATTATTTATTTGACATGAACGAATAGTTGAAGGGAATTCTCCGAAGAGAAAATGGATTATGGGAGTGTGTGACTTGAACTAGTGATTGGGCCGTGCAGAAATACGCTTTTATCTGCTACATTGGAATTCACAACCAAATGTGTCTTTGTTCCAACCGCCCCCCCATAGAGAGGATAGGGATAGGCTGGTTCGCTTGAAGAGAATCCTTTCTATGATCAAACCCAAGCATGCCGTGCATGAACAGGCTCCGTAAGATCCAGTAGAATAAGTGATGTGTCATAATCCAGATTATCTTTTAACTATTTTACT